CCTCTGAGCTAAGCGGGCTCACGTAACATAACCTGTACACGTATACTAATTTAGTTTAGGAAACTGCTGAGATCTTAACTGTTTATTCTTAGTTATTTCGTTATTTCATAATAACTATGATATAGATATAAATGTAGAAAAATTCAACTATAGAAACGAATAAAAATGGAAAATCTAATTTTTTTTTGTTTTTCAAAAACATTTCGTTTTGATATATTAATTTAGATTTATATTCTCAAATATATGTTTATCAATAATAAATTTTATTAATAAAAAATCTCTTAATTACTATTCAATATTTAATATTGTTTTTTTAATATTTTACTATATAAATTCTATATAAATTAGAAATCAAATTTTTTAGTACATAATTTTATATTTCTATATATATTTTTCTATATTCTAATTTGAAATAGAATTTTGTACCTAAGGTTAGGAATAGAATCTATTATATAATAGAATTATTATTATAGTAATTCTACTAATTAAGTTATAATCTTATTCGATATTTATTATATATATATATATATTTGAATGTGAAAATATAGAATTTATATAATAAAAAAAATCGAATTAATAATTAATTGTAAATTAACGGAATGATTAATTGATTAATTATATCTATTCGATTAGATATGGCTATTACTGAAATTTGAAATACTAAATTACCCTTTGTCGTTGTCATTTTTTTTTTATGATCCGCCCTAAGAAGAGGATATGAAGAGAAAAGGGCAATCCAGACCATAATAAAACATTCCTAGGGTTTCATTTGGAAAAGGGAAACCTAAGAGGAAAAAAAAGAATCGACCGTTCAAGTATTCAAAATTGCACACTAAAAATGATAGGAATAGGGACATATATATATAATATACATATATATTATAATAGATATATGTTATGCGATATATATCGATATTGAATTTCTAGTTGGACCAACTACGGTCTCCAATAAAAATGAAAGAAGATAGATACGAAATCAAATCGGAGAAACCACTTTTCAATACAGGAATCGATATCTAATGAATTCAACGGTTTTAGCATAATCATAATATAAATGGAAATGAACAAAAAGAGTAAACGGCATGATGATATGTGTGATCCTAATCACATCACAAAAAAAGGGGGATATGGCGAAATTGGTAGACGCTACGGACTTAATTGGATTGAGCCTTGGTATGGAAACCTACCAAGTGATAACTTTCAAATTCAGAGAAACCCTGGAATTAAAAATGGGCAATCCTGAGCCAAATCCCGTTTTATGAAAACAAACAAGGGTTTCATAAAGCAAGAATAAATAAAGGATAGGTGCAGAGACTCAATGGAAGCTGTTCTAACAAATGGAGTTGGCTGCATTGTGTTCATAAAGGAATCCTTCCATCGAAACTTCCGAAAAGATGAAAGATAAACCTATATACATATGTATACTTACGGATGTATACTTACTGAAATACTATCGCCAAATGATTAAAAATGATTAATGACGACTCCAACCGGTTCTATAATTTTTTTCTATCTATTTATATGATAGAAAAAAAAGAATTAAATATTCATTGATCAAAACATTCACTCCATCATAGTCCGATAAATCTTTTTATTTTGAAGAATTTTTTAATCGGATTAAGAATAAAGATAGAGTCCCATTTTACATGTCAATATCGACAACAAAGAAATTTATAGTAAGAGGAAAATCCGTCGATTTTAGAAATCGTGAGGGTTCAAGTCCCTCTATCCCCAAAAAGACCTGGTTGCCTCCCTAATTTTTTATCTTCTCATTTTGTTAGTGACTCAAAATTGTTTATAGTTCTTAGTCATTCTCACTCTACTATTTCATAAACCGATCTGAGCGGAAATTTTTTTTATTATCACATCATAAGCCTTATATGTGATATATATGATACGTGTACAAATGAGCATCTTTGAATAATGTAATAAAATTAAATAATTAACAATCCATATCATTATTTGTATTATTTGTACTGTATTGAAACTTACAAAGTTTTCTTTTTGAAAATACAAGAAATTCTACCAGGGCCTGGATATTACTTTGTAATATCTTTTCATTTTTTTAATTGACATAGACCCAAGTCCTATATTAAAATAAAATGAGGATGATGCGTCGTGAATGGTCGGGATAGCTCAGCTGGTAGAGCAGAGGACTGAAAATCCTCGTGTCACCAGTTCAAATCTGGTTCCTGGCACATGAGTAATTTGTATGAGTATATATTTTACAAATTAATTGATATGGGTCGACATACATATTCAGTGTTCTAGTTATAGATCATGATACATACTTATTCATCTAAGTGTCGGAGCCCCTTATTAATTAAGTTTTATGTATCTAAAACGGGTAAAAGAAAAGATGGATATTGTGTATTTTTTGTATTTCAAAGTATACAAAAGAAACGAATTAAATTTTGTTTCTTCTTATCTTTTTTATTTGTTCGTGCCTCCGCCAGTAAAAAACAATGTTACGACTTCATACATAGCCGAAAGTGTAAAT